TGATCAGAAAAATACATGAAAAAGAAAGGAGGTAGAAAAATTTTTGGATTTATGGTTAAAGAAGAAAAAGAAGAAAACAGGGGTTCTGTTGAATTTCAAGTATTCAGTTTCACCAATAAGATACGGAGACTTGCTTCACATTTGGAATTACACAAAAAAGATTTTTCATCGGAAAGAGGTCTACGAAGACTTTTGGGAAAACGTCAACGTTTGCTAGCTTATTTGGCAAAGAAAAATAGAGTACGTTATAAGAAATTAATCAGTCAGTTGGATATTCGGGAGAAGTAATTTAATCGTTCGAATTTTTTTCTTATTTTATTAGTAGTCTTATAGTAGTCTTAGATTTTGCATTTTGATGAGCCTCGTTTTGAGGAATTCATGGAATAATCCATTTTCATGGAATAATGAATTAAGGAAGAAAGGATATGAGTCTACCGCTTACAAGAAAAGATCTCATGATAGTCAATATGGGCCCTCACCACCCATCAATGCATGGTGTTCTTCGACTGATCGTTACTCTCGATGGTGAAGATGTTATTGATTGTGAACCCATATTAGGCTATTTACACAGAGGAATGGAAAAAATCGCGGAAAACCGAACTATTATACAATACTTACCTTATGTAACACGGTGGGATTATTTAGCTACTATGTTTACAGAAGCAATAACGGTAGGAGGGAGATAGAAAGAGAGAGAGATGGTAGAAAAGGGGGAGAGATGGTAGAAGGAGATAGGAAGGGGAATAAGGGGCCTCTTTAGGCAGGAGACGGGGGAATTCCTTAAGTTAAGAAAGAAAAAAGAATAAGAACACGGATACATAACATAAAAAAAAGAATAAATAAGACGATATTCGTCCTCCCCCTACATATTTAATTTCTTCTCCTATACAAAAACCAGTAAGACCTACCCCATTGGTAATTCCATCAATGACACCCTTATCGAAAAACTGCGTTAGTTCGGTTAATCCTCTTATACCCAAGGTAAAGACCTTAGTATAGAAAATATCTATATAACCACGATTATATGACCAACTGTATATCTTTTTTTTTACTTGATCCAAAAAAGACTTTTTCGGACTCTCTTTTACAAGGAAATTTATTAAATCTAAATTCTGAAAAAAGGAATAAGCAGATCCATAGAAGATATATGCTATGAATAGACCAAACATAGCTAAACTTACAGAAGAAATTGGATTAGTGATAAATTCATATGAATTTATGGAAGAATTAGAACTTTCCTGGAAAAAGTTTATTGAGGGAGTTAACCACTTTGATAATATGGTTAACTCCGCTATTCCTTTATCCATTACTCCATTATCAAAATGGATTCCTATGGATCCAATGAACAAAGTAAAAAGCAGTAATATAAAAAGAGGGAATAACATAGTATTTCCCGTTTCATGAGGATAGACAAAAGTGTTTTTAGCCCCAAAGGAAGTACTAAAGGACCCTATCCTATTTCTTGTATTACCATGAATTTTGGATATATTTTGTGAAAAAAAAGAGACTCCACTCTTCGTTGTTGATAAAATGAAATCTCTATTCACTCCTTTGGGTATCCTTTTTCCCCATAAGGATATTGAATACAACGAACCCTCTTTAGTGCTACTGTAATTTTGAAAATGAACACGCAGGTACCCATCAAAAGTAAGTAAATATATTCGAAACATATAAAAAGCAGTTAATCCTGCAGTAAAAGAGGCTATTATTCCAAAAAAGGGTGAATACAACCAACTATTGCTAAGGATTTCATCTTTGGACCAGAAGCAAGCAAGAGGTGGAATACCACAAAGAGAAAGCGTACCCCATAAAAAAGTACTTCTTGTAATTGGAACGTATTTTCTTAAACCACCCATAAGAACCATATTCTGACTTTTATCTGGTGAATATCCAACAAGAGGTTCCATTGAATGAATAACAGATCCGGATCCCAAGAACAATAAAGCTTTCGAATAAGCATGAGTGATCAAATGGAATAAAGCAGCTTGATAAGAACCTATACCTAGAGCTAACATCATATAACCCAATTGAGACATTGTAGAATAGGCTAAGCTTCTTTTAATATCTCTCTGAGCAAGAGCTAAAGTAGCCCCTAAGAAGAGTGTTATTGTACCTACTAAAGAAATGAAACTCATTATTAAAGGTAGGGATATGAAAAGAGGAAGAAGTCGAGCTAGAAGAAAAATCCCCGCAGCAACCATAGTTGCTGCGTGTATAAGAGCCGAAATGGGAGTGGGTCCTTCCATAGCATCGGGTAACCATACGTGAAGAGGGAATTGTGCAGATTTCGCAACTGCACCAAGGAATAATAAAAAAGCACACAAAGTAGTAAGTAAGGAATTAATCCCACTATTAGGAATCCAGTTATTAGCTATTTTGAACAAATCCCGAAACTCTAAACTACCTGTTATCCAAAAAAAACCTAAAATTCCTAATAACAGACCAAAATCCCCTACACGATTAGTTACAAAAGCTTTTTGACAAGCACTCGCTGCAATTGGCCGTGTAAACCAAAAGCCTATCAATAAATAGGAACACATTCCTACAAGTTCCCAAAAAAAATAAATTTGTATCAAATTGGAACTAGTAACCAATCCCAACATGGAAGTATTAAAAAAACTTATATAAACAAAAAATCTCAAATATCCTTCATCGTGAGACATATAATCGTCACTATAAATAAGAACAAGGATTCCTACAGTAGTAATTAGTATTAACATAATAGAAGTAAGCGGGTCGATCAAGTATCCAAATTCTAAGGAAAAATCATTATTGACGGTCCAAGACCATAGATATTGATAGATAGAACTTCCATTTATTTGTTGAATAGATAGATGAACTGAGAATACCATAGCTATACTTAAGAGTAAAACACTAGGAAAAGCCCATATGCGACGAAGATTTTTTGTTGCTGTCGGAATAAGAATAAGTCCAAACCCCATTGACATAATAACTGGAAGTGGGAGAAGAGGGATTACCCATGCATATTGATATGTATGTTCCATAAGAAAAGAAATTGAAATTTTTACTTCAATTTTTCTATAAAATAAAATTGTTTCCGATTCACCAAACCAATTCTTATCTCTTTCTGAAGGAATTAAAAAAAAAAAAAAATAAGACAAAATACTGGAATTCTTAATTTTTCCAAATTTCTCTCATTGAAATAATCCAAAATTAAGAATGGGTTTACTTGGTTAAATTCAAAAAGTTAATCAAATAACTTTGTTACCTAGTTATTATCTAAAGAAGGATATTTATTAAAATATAAAAAAGGATTGAATCATTTTACTTTCTATTCATTTTTTTATTCATTTTTGTATTTCTTTCTATTAAAATTAAAATGAAGATGAAGCAACTCTCATGTTTCGTAACTGATTGATTGAATTTCAATGAAAACCTATGTTTATAGGAAATTATCGAATATTCCTTACTTCATAATGACTAGAATTACCTAAGTTTTAGAATGTCTTGTTTAAGAGACTAACTATTTTTTTTTGTTTTGATTGGAATTCCATTATGGAATACCATTCTGAACTTAATTAACTATTTGAATTTTCCCCTCCTTTTATCCCCCCATCTTATATGGGGGATAGACCCCCGTACCTTATATCTATATATGGAGTATACTTGATATATAAAATATGGAGTATACTTGATATATAAATTCATTTAAATAGAAAACCTTTGTATATATTCTATATTATTAAAACAAAATCAAAAATATATATGAAAAATATGTTAAAAAATTCTTGTCTTATCCGCATTAGAGAAAATGAAGTAAAAAAGAATTCAGAATTTCAGTTCAGTATCTAAGTATAAATACTAAGAAAAAGCAGAAAGAAGGATTGATTTGCGGCAATAGATGTCTTTCACATACAACTAGAAAAAAGTAATCTCCTTTTAAAATGGCAGTTCCAAAAAAACGTACTTCGATGTCAAAAAAGCGTATTCGTAAAAATCTTTGGAAGAAAAAGACTTATTTTTCCATAGTACAATCTTATTCTTTAGCAAAATCAAGATCATTTTCCAGCGGCAGCGAGCATCCAAAACCAAAGGGTTTTTCTGGGCAACAAACAAACAAATAATCTGGTTTTGGAATAATCTGAATTGAGCTATCCCAAAGAAATTCCAATTATTTAATATGAATAATTCGGATTAATTAATGTACTTTTATGTGTCGAATTCCTCGGTACAATATTCTTAGAACTAACCCCTCTGATATATAGAACAAAAGTTTTTGCTATACTGTGTCCTAAGTATTCTTTTCCTATCAACGAACTTTTCATAATAGAATCCTTTTAGTATGAGGATTCTATTATGAAAAGTAGAGTATTCTTGCAATAGGACTTACAACTTCTACCTATCTTATCCAAAATCCACAAATAAATTGGTTTAGGCTTGGTAAATCGTATTAATAAGAGCATAAAGGCTTTCATTCTAGAAATTTTGCTAAAATCCAAAATTCTTTGTATTTAAAGTTCTTTGTATTTAATGATGAAATTATAGAAATTCTAATGGATAGATAGAAAAGTTTTTTTGAATTTTGTCCATTGCATTGAAAGATTTTTCAAAATTTCAATGAGAAACTAATTAGAAAAAAATTAGTTCTATATTGCAACTGAGAAAAAAAAAAAAGTTCCAACTCTTTCAAGCTTTGTTTCTATTAAGCAAAACAAGAGTTTTTTGTTAAAAAAATCAGCAACGATACTACCAAACGAAGTCTATTTTAATGAAGATTCTAATGTTCCTAAATTCTATGGACTCTCCCAATCTCGACGATTTGCCAGAAAATAACTATTATTCTTTTAAGTTCCCTATTATTTCAAGTTAGCCGCCATGGTGAAATTGGTAGACACGCTGCTCTTAGGAAGCAGTGCTCAAGCATCTCGGTTCGAGTCCGAGTAGCGGCATTCTCGAAAAAGAATACAATAGATTAGAAAATGGATTCAATTCGAAATTTCCAATTTTGTAATGGGACCTTCTCCTTATGCTATTTGCAACTTTAGAACATATACTAACTCATATCTCTTTCTCAACCATTTCAATTGTGATTACGATTCATTTGATAACCTTATTAGTTCGTGAACTTGGGGGATTACGTGATTCGTCAGAAAAAGGAATGATAGCAACTTTTTTATCTATAACAGGATTCTTAATTTCTCGTTGGGCTTCTTCGGGACATTTTCCATTAAGTAATTTATATGAGTCATTGATCTTCCTTTCATGGGCTCTGTATATTCTTCATAGGATTCCTAAGATACAGAACTCTAAAAGTGATTTAAGCACAATAACTACGCCAAGTACTATTTTAACGCAAGGCTTTGCCACGTCAGGTCTTTTAACTGAAATGCATCAATCCACAATACTAGTACCCGCTCTACAATCTCAGTGGTTAATGATGCATGTCAGTATGATGTTACTAAGCTATGCAACTCTTTTGTGCGGATCCTTATTATCCGCCGCTCTTCTAATCATTAAATTTCGAAAGAATTTGGATTTCTTTTCTAAAAAGAAAAAAAATGTTTTACTTAAAACATTTTTCTTTAGTGAGTTTAGTGAGATTGAATATTTCTATGCAAAAAGAAGTTCTTTTAAAAACACCTCTTTTCCTTCATTTCAAAATTATTACAAATATCAATTAACTGAGCGTTTGGATTCTTGGAGTTATCGTGTCATTAGCCTAGGGTTTACCCTTTTAACCATAGGTATTCTTTGTGGAGCAGTATGGGCTAATGAGGCGTGGGGATCCTATTGGAATTGGGATCCTAAGGAAACTTGGGCATTTATTACTTGGACCATATTCGCAATTTATTTACATAGTAGAACAAATCCAAATTGGAAGGGTACGAATTCCGCACTTGTAGCTTCAATAGGATTTCTTATAATTTGGATCTGCTATTTTGGTATCAATCTATTAGGAATAGGTTTACATAGTTATGGTTCATTTATATTACCATCTAAATGATTACATAACATAAAACCTTCATGAAATGAAAGTTTTTACATTTTTGTTTGATTTGAGAACCCCTTGAACGCCTTCTCAAAGGGTTCTCAAAAATTCGAGATAGATCTAATTAGACTTAGACTTTTTTACTTTTTTCTGAATTATTTGGTTTTTCCACTATGGAATATAGAGTATAGAGTGGACTAATTAAAAAAAAAGAAAATCCTATTTAGGATAATAATTGGATAAGAGAGCCTCTACCCTGTCAACGGATAGGGAGAGAACAAAATCTGGATAAATACCAATTCCTATTACTGGTAAAAAGATACAGATTAAAAGAAAGAGTTCTCGCGGTCCAGAATCCACAAAATTTGCGTTTGGAACATGAAATAGCTTGTATCCATAGAACATCTGGCGTAACATAGATAATAAATAAATAGGAGTTAATATCATTCCAATTGCCATTACAAAAGTAATTAGCATCTTTGGCATTAACAGAAATTTTGGACTAGTAATTAGTCCAAAAAATACTACTAATTCTGCAACAAAACCGCTCATTCCTGGTAAGGCAAGAGAAGCCATTGAAAAGCTACTAAACATGGTAAAAATTTTCGGCATTGGGATAGATATCCCACCCAGTTCTTCGAGATAAACAAGACGCATTCTATCACAAGCCGTTCCCGCCAAGAAAAAAAGTGTAGCACCAATAAATCCATGGGATAGTATTTGTAAAATAGCTCCATTGAGTCCAATGTTGGTTATGGAACCAATTCCTATAATTATGAAACCCATGTGAGATACGGAGGAATAGGCTATTCTTTTTTTAAAATTTCGTTGACCAAGAGAAGTTGAAGCTGCATAGATTATTTGCATCGCTCCTATTATTACCAACCAGGGGGAAAATAGATAATGAGCATGAGGTAACAATTCCATATTGATCCGAATCAATCCGTATGCTCCCATCTTTAATAGGATTCCCGCTAAAAGCATACATGTACTGTAATGCGCTTCCCCATGGGTATCTGGTAACCACGTATGTAGGGGTATAATCGGCAATTTGACAGCATAAGCAATAAGGAAGCCAAAATAAAATAGTATTTCCAATGTTGCAGGGTATGATCGATTAATTAATCTTTCCAAATCTAATCTTGGTTCGTTGGAACCATATAAGCCCATACCTAGAACTCCGATTAAGAAAAAAATGGAACCGCCTGCAGTATACAAAATAAACTTTGTAGCTGAATACAGACGCCTCTTTCCCCCCCACATGGATAAAAGTAAGTAAACAGGAATTAATTCTAACTCCCACATGATAAAAAAAAGTAAAAGGTCTCGCGAAGAAAATAATCCTATTTGACCACTATACATTGCTAGCATCAGGAAATAGAATAATCGCGAATTCCGGGTAACCGGCCAAGCTGCTAAAGTAGCTAAAGTAGTGATAAATCCTGTCAATAAAATGGATCCTAATGAAAGTCCATCGATTCCCAATCTCCAGTGAAAATCAAAGACATCTATCCATTTAGAATCCTCCTTTAATTGGATTAAGGGATCCTCCAATTGGAAATGATAACAGAATGCATAAGTCATTAGAAGGAATTCTAATAAACAAATAGATATAGTATACCACCTAACGATTTTGTTTCCCCTATGAGGTAAAAAGAAAATTAATAAACCTGCAAATATCGGAAAAACAACAAGTATTGTTAACCAAGGAAAATAACTCATGATAAAGTGATAAAGACAAGATACGTTTTGACCAGAAAAGCCCGTGCTCGCTTATTTCGAGCACAGGCTTCTTCGGTAAAGAGGAATCAGACGATTCAAGTGGAGTTTTTTGTAACGTATCAATAAGATAGAGCCATACTGCGGGTTGTTTCAGGCCCTAAATAAACGCGGACACTTAAAAAATCTGTTGGGCAAGCAGATTCGCATCTCTTACAACCCACACAATCTTCGGTTCTCGGCGCAGAAGCAATTTGCTTGGCTTTACACCCATCCCAGGGTATCATTTCTAATACATCTGTTGGACAAGCTCGTACACATTGAGTGCATCCTATACATGTATCATAAATTTTTACGGAATGTGACATTGGATCTACAAATTTTCCTTTTCAACATAAAAATTTTCGATCTGGTAAAAATGAAATTAGTACTATATGAGTCATATGTATTGTAGACACCAGACGAAGCAATGGTTTATCCAAACTTCAACAAATAAATAATGCAATATATTTCTTAATCCGTTTGTGAGAAAGCGTGAAAAGAGCCAAGAGACTTGAATTTTTGGCTTCAACAATCATAATTATACGAATTGTACATACGAATTTGAACTAGCCAATAAATTGGCTATCGTCTTTTCAATATAAATTATTGCAATATTCAAATTGCAATATCAATGAATTGCAAAAATTCAATAAGTAAAAAAGAATACTATGCAATAACCTACTCAAAAAATAGATATTCTAAAATAATAAAATAATAAGAAAATAGTATTCGATTTCTATTCATCTTAATATTTGAATTTGATATTATCATTATATGTGGGCCTTTGTTTATTTCTTTAGAGGATTCTATGTCTAATTATTCAAAAGTCTAATTATTCAAAAAATTAGATTGATTAATACGAGTGGATTTCCTGTTACGATGGATGGAAGAAAGAATGGATAGTCCAATAGCTGCTTCAGCAGCCGCAAGGGCTATAACAAAAATTGCGAAAATGTCTCCTTTTAATTGGCGACTATCAAATAGATCAGAAAATGTTACGAGATTTAGATTAATTGAATTCAGTATAAGTTCAAGACATATTAGAGCTCTAACCATGTTTCGGCTTGTGATCAATCCATAGATACCAATCGAAAATAAATAGACACTCAAAAAAAGTACATGCTCAAACATCATTAACTAACTCCTTATCAATCTCGATTCATTTCAATATGAGGACAAGAATTGAACCGATTCAATTAATTAGAATAGAATAATTACACAACAAAAGGGAAAAGAAGGTATTTGTTGGCAGTAGATGGGTTTTACTAAATCAAAATTGTGATTCTTTAGTTATTTTTTTTAGTTACTTATTTTAGATTTGAAATTCTAAGAATTTTGACTCATTCTAAGTATTTCTTATTGCCGAGCCATAGTAATTGCACCTATTAAAGAAACTAGAAGAATTATGGAAATGAGTTCAAACGGAAGATAAAAATCAGTTGCTAAATGAATCCCAATTTGTTGAACGTTATTTATGAGACCCTGTTCTACTATTTGGTTTGATCTTGTAGTCCAAAGAATTCCATACCATGACGTATCTGGGATAGTAGTCATTAGTGAAAAAAGAATAGTTATACAAACGAGTGAAGTGAACCCATCCCCAATAGTCCAATAATTCTTATTTTTAGACCATTCTGAGCCATTTACGAACATTACGGCAAATATGATCAAGACATTTATGGCTCCCACATAAATAAGAAGTTGTGCGACAGCTACAAAGTAGGAATTCAATAAAATATAGAATAAGGATATACAAACAAGAACTAATCCCAGCGAAAAGGCAGAATAAATTGGGTTGGTAAGTAATACTACTCCTATGCCCCCTAGTAGAAGAACAAATTCCCCAAATAGCACAAGAATCTCATGTATTGGTCCAGGTAAATCCATTATGGATAAGAAGAAATTAATAGTATAAAATTTTTCATGAACTAACTAAAACTAAAAGATTCAAGGAAGGAAAAAGGGATTAGGATATTTTTTTGTATATAAGTTGTATAGTTAGAAATCACATCACGAAAATCTACTCTCATTTTAAATCAGGAATAATTTGCAATAAGCAGTAGTTATTCGTTTTTCTTTATAGTTAGTAAAGAACTATAAGAACTATTGGATTTTTCTTTTTTGTTAGAAAAATCCTAGTAATTAGTAATCGTTCTTGAATTCAAAGATTTTTCTTCGTCTATTTTACTTTGAGTCGAATTCCTAATTGTTTGAATTGTGTAATCTCCCATTATGGAGATTGGTAACCGACTCAAAGCAATTTGATTGTAATTCAATTCATGACGATCATAAGTAGAAAGTTCATATTCTTCAGTCATTGATAAGCAGCTTGTCGGACAGTACTCAACACAATTACCACAAAATATACAAACTCCAAAATCAATACTATAATTAAGCAATTGTTTCCTTTTAATACCCTTTTCAAATCTCCAATCCACAAGGGGTAGATCTATCGGGCATACGCGAACACATACTTCACAAGCAATACATTTATCAAATTCAAAGTGGATTCGCCCCCGGAAACGCTCCGATGTAATCGATTTTTCATAAGGGTAGTGAATCGTTATAGGTAAACGATTTGTGTGGGATAAGGTAATTATGAAACTTTGACCAATGTACCTTGCAGCGCGTATTGTTTGTTGACCATAACTCATGAACCCAGTTACCATAGGGAACATATTCTAAATATCTATGAAAAAGGTATGTTTCTTTCTCTTGTTTGAGAGAATTTTTGTATTTTTGTGTTGAAAATATTCTTACTATTATTGTATTATCTTATTTATAGTGAAACAAGTTGGGAAGAAGTTGTTAATAAGAGATTGCCCAGGGAAATAGGTAAAAGAAATTTCCATCCAAGATTTAATAACTGATCCATTCTCATCCTGGGTAAAGTCCATCTTATTGTGATAGAAATGAAGAGAAATAAATAAGCTTTAGTTAATGTAATAAAGATACCCATTGTCATTTCCAAAATTCCAACCATTTTATTCATTTGGAAAAATTCAAAAAAGGATATATAGGGAATAGAGAAATTCCACCCGCCTAAGTAGAGAACTGTTACAAATAAAGAGGAAACTAATAAATTTAGGTAAGAAACAAGATAAAATAAACCATATTTGATACCGGAATATTCGGTTTGATAACCTGCTACTAATTCTTCCTCTGCTTCTGGTAAATCAAAGGGTAATCTTTCACATTCTGCCAAAGAAGAAATTAGAAAAACCAGAAAACCTATAGGCTGACGCCAAAGATTCCATCCAAAAAAACCATATTTGGACTGTGCTTCAACTATATCAACTGTACTTGAACTGTTAGATAATCATAGTCGATGATAACATCACAGTTCCCACCGCTATTCCAAAACCGTACATGAAACCTTAGCTTCATACGGCTTCTCTATGATCAGAAAAAAGGAAAGGGTTGTTTCGTTTCGGTATTATCCCCCTGGGCATAGATAGAATTAGGTAAGATAAAATCGATTGGAAAGTCCTAAATTAGACCAAAGGAATTCCGTCTGCTAGAATAAGAAAAAGCGCTTCCGAATTGATCTCGTCCTTTATAATATAATGAGAATTTTTCTTTGTTCAGCAATAACTTAATCTTGGAATAAAACACTCGTTATAGCAATTAATAAATGAAAAGAATTGGGCATTAGTTCATGAGGAATTCTGTATGAATATGAATAGAGGAAGGAAAGAATAAATAAAGATCCTTTTTTTGTATTGCATTCCATATCTTTTGTCCTATTCTTCTTTCCCCCGGGAGGGGTACTTAAAAAGAAAAAAAGAATAAAGGGTTAATTCGTTCTTGATAGTCATTTCCTTAACAAGTGAATGGGAACATACTCTGGATCGGAATCCGAAGAAAGTACTACTTGATCATTTCCACCAATTTCAAGTCCTTATTATGATTCCTTTTATGAGGAAAAATCTCTAATGCCTTAGATTCCCTCATTACTAATCCTTTATGTACTTTAGTGTTCCTAACCCCTCACTAACTTTTCTTTTGATGGATTCCTCTTATGATTATAAGTTATAGTAATAACTAGGAATATTCTAGTAATGGAATTCCATATTGCGAATCCTTTATTCTTGCCCGCTTCAAGATATGATGACTAATCAAAAAATCTCAACCTTGGGGTAAAGAGTTTACACTGCTTATGTTTACTTCAACTTTTTTCTTGTACGTAGGAAATGAGATTTTTTATTTTTACTACAAATTAATAAGCTGTTTTGTTTCACTCATATAGCTATCTAGTTTAACTTACTAACCCGAATATAGAATAAGAAAAGGAAGATAAATATTCAATGGATTTTAGAGGAAAAAGATCCTATTTTAACGAATCACACGTAGAGATATTGCTAGCACACAAAAAGTTAATGGTATTTCATAACTAATAGATTGAGCAGCAGCTCGTAGACCGCCTAAAAAAGAATATTTATTATTTGAGCTATATCCTGCCATAAGAAGACCAATAGGAGCAATACTTGAAATGGCAATCCATAAAAAAACACCAATACTAAGATCGGCTAAAACAAAATGATATCCCAAAGGGATAACTAAAAAACTTAATAAAATTGATATGACTGCTATAGAGGGTCCAATGCTAAATAAAGGAATATCTCCTCGGGATGGCAGGATATCCTCCTTAAAAAGTAGCTTAGTTCCATCGGCTATAGCTTGAAGGAGTCCCAGGGGGCCAGCATATTCAGGACCAATACGTTGTTGTATCGATGCGGATATTTCTCTTTCTAACCACACAATTACCAGTACTTCTATTGTGATTCCCAGTAGGAGGGTCAAAATAGGTAGAATCCATATCAGTCCATAGACTTCTTTTAATAATTCCGATTTCGAAAAAGAATTGATAGTTTCTACCTCTACCCTATCTATTATCATTTCAACGATCAACTTCCCCCATAATGATATCTATACTACCTAATATCGTCATGATATCAGCCAATTTCATTTTTTTAACTAGTTGAGGAAGAATTTGCAAATTAATAAAACCGGGTGGACGGATTTTCCATCTCCAGGGGAAAAGACTATCATCTCCTACCAGATAAATTCCTAATTCACCTTTTGGAGCTTCCACTCTTACATAAAGCTCTTGCTTTGACAATTCAAAATTGGGCGAAGGTTTTTTACCAAGAAATCGATATTCAAAATCATTCCATTCGGAATTCTTTGCTTTCTTAAAGCGTCGGACTTCTAAATTCTCATAAGGACCTCCAGGAATTTTCTCTACAGCCTGTTGAATAATTTTGATGGATTCCCTCATTTCACCCATTCGTACTAAATAGCGAGCTAATGAATCCCCTTCTTTTTGCCATTGGATTTTCCAATCAAATTGGTTGTAAGACTCATAAGGATCAACTTTACGAAGATCCCATTGTATTCCAGAAGCTCGTAACATTGGTCCCGATAAGCCCCAATTTACTGCTTCTTCTCCGCTAATAAAACCGACTCCTTCAACTCGTTCTAAAAAAATGGGATTCTGTGTAATAAGTTGTTGATATTCAACAACTCCTCGTAAAAAATAATCACAGAAATCTAAACATTTATCGATCCATCCATAAGGTAGATCAGCGGCTACTCCTCCGATGCGAAAGTAATTATGCATCATTCGCATACCTGTAGCAGCTTCAAATAGATCGTATATCAATTCTCTCTCTCTAAAAATATAGAAAAAAGGAGTCTGTGCGCCGAGATCTGCCATAAAAGGCCCAAGCCATAACAAGTGAGAAGCTATACGGCTCAACTCTAACATAATTACCCTAATATAGCTGGCTCTTTGGGGTATTTGAATATTCTCCAAGAATTCTGGTGCATTTACCGTTATTGCTTCTGTAAACATAGTAGCTAAATAATCCCACCGTGTTACATAAGGTAAGTATTGTATAATAGTTCGGTTTTCCGCGATTTTTTCCATTCCTCTGTGTAAATAGCCTAATATGGGTTCACAATCAATAACATCTTCACCATCGAGAGTAACGATCAGTCGAAGAACACCATGCATTGATGGGTGGTGAGGGCCCATATTGACTATCATGAGATCTTTTCTTGTAAGCGGTAGACTCATATCCTTTCTTCCTTAATTCATTATTCCATGAAAATGGATTATTCCATGAATTCCTCAAAACGAGGCTCATCAAAATGCAAAATCTAAGACTACTATAAGACTACTAATAAAATAAGAAAAAAATTCGAACGATTAAATTACTTCTCCCGAATATCCAACTGACTGATTAATTTCTTATAACGTACTCTATTTTTCTTTGCCAAATAAGCTAGCAAACGTTGACGTTTTCCCAAAAGTCTTCGTAGACCTCTTTCCGATGAAAAATCTTTTTTGTGTAATTCCAAATGTGAAGCAAGTCTCCGTATCTTATTGGTGAAACTGAATACTTGAAATTCAACAGAACCCCTGTTTTCTTCTTTTTCTTCTTTAACCATAAATCCAAAAATTTTTCTACCTCCTTTCTTTTTCATGTATTTTTCTGATCAGGAAAAATAAAAAATTATGTCAGTTATTTTGAAGTTATTCTAATCTCGTACACACAAAAATTTGCAATTATTCATCTACTACTGGAATTTTGATTTATTTTATCGATGCAAATTGGATTTGGATAGAAGGGTACATTCTTTTATTTTAGATAGAAGAAATGTTTCTTCTATCTAAAATAAAAGAATTTTGCTGATTTATTTATTGCTATATCCAATTTATGGAATTGATACACCATTTAATTGATATCGTTTAGCAAAATGAAACACAGCATATGCATCCATCTTTCGGCTCGAGAATTTCAAGGGATAGAGATATGGTATAAGAAATAGGCTATTAAGTAACTCTAAATGAATTGTGGATACATCTGTATCCTTAACATACTGAAACGACTGCCATTATTCGTATCAAACCAATAGCGATTCATACAAGCTAAATCTTCTAATCAATGGTGGGCCAATAATGAATTTTTTTGCATATGTATTAAGACGCTTGGCCTGATTTCGAAATTGTCCAGAGTTTTTTATGTTGTTTTCATTGCAAAATGATGGATCTCCTTCCGTAACTTTCCAATTACGAGTACGAGAATTGAAAGACATGAAAATTATCAATTCTCTACGGCGTCTAGGAGATAGATAGAATATTTTCAGGAACAAGAAAATCAGAAGAATCTTTCTCTCTATTCACTACCATTCCGCGTCTTCGACTTCTATTAGTTTCTTTTCTTCTTTAATGCAATAGCTATAGTTTGATATAGAATCCATTTCTCAAAGTAATGGAAACC